AGCAGCTGAGGAATATTTAAAGAAAGAATATTCCATATTAGAAAAACTACAAATACGCTATATTATGTTATGCTTAAAAAAATCCGAACGAATAAAAAAAAAAACACACCGATATGATGTTTCACGATATATATAGTAGTGGGGGACTATGGGACAAAAAATAAATCCACTTGGTTTCAGATTGGGCGCAACCCAAGGGCATCATTCTCTTTGGTTTGCACAACCCAAAAATTATTCCGAAGATCTACAAGAAGATCAAAAAATACGAGATTGTATCAAAAATTATGTACAAAAAAATCTGAAAATATCCTCTAATGTCGAGGGAATTGCACGTATAGAGATTCAAAAAAGAATCGATTTGATTCAAGTGATAATCTATATGGGATTCCCCAAGTTATTAATAGAAGAAAGGACTCGAAAAATCGAAGAATTACAATTCAATGTACAAAAAGAACTCAATTGTGGAAACCGAAAACTCAACATTGCTATTACAAGAATTGTAAACCCTTATGGGCACCCCAATATTCTTGCGGAATTTATAGCCGGGCAATTAAAAAATAGAGTTTCATTTCGCAAAGCAATGAAAAAAGCTATTGAATTAACTGAGCAAGCAGGTACAAAAGGAATTCAAGTACAAATTGCAGGTCGTATCGACGGAAAAGAAATTGCACGTGTCGAATGGATCAGAGAAGGTAGGGTTCCTCTACAAACCATTCGAGCCAAAATAGACTATTGCTCCTACGCAGTTCGAACTATCTATGGGGTATTAGGTATCAAAATTTGGATATTTGTAAACGAAGAATAATAAACATTTACTTAACTTGTATTTAGTTCTATTTCTATTTAATGATAAAAAAATGAACAATTCTATAAGGTTGAATAAAAATTCAATTAATCATTTGATATAATTGCTATGCTTAGTGTGTGACTCGTTGGTTTTTCTATTAGGATTAGGTTTCAAAAAAATGGAATAACTCGTAGTACGAACTAATAACTATAGAACTAATAACCAACTCATTGCTTCGCATTATCTGGATATAAAGAAAGAGCCAGTCAAAATATGATATAGATATATAGGATATATATATAAGTCATATCATTGTAGCAACTGAAATCTTTTTTGAAAAAAAAAAAATATAAACCAATCTGATTATTGATTGTAAAGCAAGAAAAGGATACAGATAAATGGAAAGGTGAGAGAAAGATAGAAAAAGAATACCAACGATATACGATTCCAATATGTACGGTCTATGAGTCATCTCATAAAAAAGAATGTAATAAAGCATCAATACTGATTGATCCCTAATTAGACAAATACGTGGATAGAACCACAAATAAAGAGCCCCGAGCCAATAAAGACTGAGAAGGTTGACTCAAAAATTTCATTAGGAGCTCCGTTGTAGAATTCAGACCTAATCATTACTCAAGAGGTGGTGGGGACGATAGAACCTGTGAATGCATAAGATTCTATTGAAAAGGAATCCTAATGATTCAGTAGGTAGGATGGCGGAACGAACCAAATTTTTTTTTGAAAGATTGTGTTGTCATAGACTAATCTTACAACTGAATGTTGAAAGAGTAAATATTCGCCCGCGAATTTTTTTTATGAAGGTTGAATAAATTCGATTATGATAAGAAAAAGCAAAATCAAATAAAGATTCATTATAAGATTAAATAGAATACGTGGTTAATTATATATATATATAAAATCAAAAGAAAATAAAATTATATTATTCTATTAAATAAATGGAATTTTAAAGAATACCCCGATTCAGTATATTATTCACCATGTATTTGATTTTTAATCGTTTAATTCGCGAGGAGCTGGATGAGAAGAAATTCTCATGTCCAGTTCTGTAATAGAGATGGATGGAATTGATAAACAACCATCAACTATAACCCCAAAAGAACCAGATTCCGTAAACAACATAGAGGAAGAATGAAAGGAATATCTTATCGAGGTAATCGTATTTGCTTTGGTAGATATGCTCTTCAAGCACTTGAACCCGCTTGGATCACGTCTAGACAAATAGAAGCGGGGCGTCGCGCAATGACACGAAACGCACGCCGCGGTGGAAAAATATGGGTACGTATATTTCCAGACAAACCAGTTACAGTAAGACCAACCGAAACGCGTATGGGTTCGGGGAAAGGATCTCCCGAATATTGGGTAGCTGTTGTTAAACCCGGCAGAATACTTTATGAAATGAGCGGAGTGGCAGAAAATATAGCCAGAAGGGCTATTTCAATAGCGGCATCAAAAATGCCTATACGAACTCAATTCATTCTTTCGGTATAGGATAGAAATGTAGAACAAAAGGAAATAATTTTTTTGATAAAAAAAAACAATTGTAGGTTTCTTGTTTTGAACAAACAATATTTCTTTTTTTTTTTCACCCTTTACATTGAAAAGACAAAATAAATAAAAAAAGATATGATTCAACCTCAAACCTATTTGAATGTAGCCGATAACAGCGGGGCTCGAGAATTGATGTGTATTCGAATCATAGGAGCTAGTAATCGACGATATGCTCATATTGGTGACGTTATTGTTGCTGTAATCAAAGAAGCAGTGCCAAATACACCTCTAGAAAGATCAGAAGTGATCCGAGCTGTAATTGTACGTACTTGTAAAGAACTCAAACGCGACAACGGTATGATAATACGATATGATGACAACGCTGCAGTTGTTATTGATCAAGAAGGAAATCCAAAGGGAACCCGAATTTTTGGCGCGATCCCCCGGGAATTAAGACAGTTAAATTTTACTAAAATAGTTTCATTAGCACCCGAAGTATTATAAGGGAATACCATGATATAGTTTATAATATTTGAATGAAATGGATTACTTTAATTAGTAGATTGTTTGTATATCACGTATATACCTTTTAAAATTCATAAATATTTATGAATTTAGAAAAAAAAAGAAATAGAGCATGTTGATTATATCAAAATTCGGGGGCAACAATAATCTTAGTTTATCATGAGTAAAGACACTATTGCTGACATAATAACCTCTATACGCAATGCTGACATGAATGAAAAAAGAACAGTTCGAATACCATCTACTAATATCACTGAAAATATTGTTAAAATCCTTTTACGAGAAGGTTTTATTGAAAACGTGAGAAAACATCAGGAAAGCAATAATTTTTTTTTGGTTTTAACCCTACGACATAGAAGAAATAGGAAAGGACCATATAGAACTGTTTTAAATTTAAAACGGATCAGTCGGCCCGGCCTACGAATCTATTCTAACTATCAACGAATTCCGAGAATTTTAGGCGGAATGGGGATTGTAATTCTTTCTACTTCTCGAGGGATAATGACAGACCGAGAGGCTCGAATAGAAGGAATCGGCGGGGAAATTTTGTGTTATATATGGTAATCTTTCTGATAGCCAAATCATATGCGAAATTTTCATATTTGTGAAAAAAAAGAGTAAAAGGTAGGTTTATAATATTATGCCTCTTTAATTAGTTGATGTTTCAAAGCCGTTTTACCTGGAATGCAAGAGAAAGAACAAAAACAGATTTGCGAAGGTTTAATTACTGAGCTACGTCCCAATGGTATGTATGTTTCGAGTTCGTTTAGATAACAAAAATCAATCCGATTCTAGGTTTTGCTTCGGGAAAGGTTCAACGTAATTTTATACATATACTCCCTATAAATTAACAAAATTATGGTAAGTTCTTATGATTCAACTAAAGGGAATCTAATTTGAATATTATATTCAGTATATTCAAAAGTAAAGACTCAAATAATTGGGTGATTTTTTTATTTCAACATTCTTTCGTAGGGATACAATTCGAAGTTAAAAATTTTAAGAAATTTATTTTCTTCCAATTAAATTAAGTAGATTCAGAATTAAGAAAAGGAGTGACAAATATGAAAATAAGGGCCTCCGTTCGTAAAATTTGTGAAAAATGTCGATTGATCCGTAGGCGGGGACGAATTATAGTAATTTGTTCCAACCCGAGACATAAACAAAGACAAGGATAATTGTTTTAAATCAAAAAGGACTCCCGAAATCTAAAGGACCTGATATACAGATGTACAAAAAAATCAGTAAAAAAACCAGGATCCGTTTTGACATGAAATGGATATATCCATATATCTCTGACTTATATTTATGAGATGATAAAATATGGCAAAACCTATACCAAAAATTGGTTCACGTAGAAATAGACGTATTGGTTCACGTAAGAATGCGCGTAGAATCCCAAAGGGAGTTATTCATGTTCAAGCAAGTTTCAACAATACCATTGTGACTGTTACAGATGTACGAGGGCGAGTAATTTCTTGGTCCTCCGCCGGTAGTTGTGGATTCAAGGGTACAAGAAGAGGAACACCATTTGCCGCTCAAACCGCAGCAGGAAATGCTATTCGGACAGTGGTGGATCAAGGTATGCAACGAGCAGAAGTCATGATAAAGGGCCCCGGTCTCGGGAGAGATGCGGCATTAAGAGCTATTCGTAGAAGTGGTATACTATTAAGTTTCATACGGGATGTAACCCCTATGCCACATAATGGCTGTAGGCCCCCCAAAAAAAGACGTGTGTAACCATTGAAGAGATTTCAAGAGAAATAAATAATTCAATGATTTGATCAAATAATATTACTATGGTTCGAGAGAAAGTAACAGTATCTACTCGGACACTGCAGTGGAAGTGTGTTGAATCAAGAGCAGATAGTAAGCGTCTTTATTATGGACGCTTTATTCTGGCCCCACTTATGAAAGGCCAAGCCGATACAATAGGCATCGCGATGCGAAGAGCTTTACTAGGAGAAATAGAAGGAACATGTATTACACGTGCAAAATTTGAGAAACTACCACACGAATATTCTACTTTTGTAGGTATTCAAGAATCCGTACATGAAATTTTAATGAATTTGAAAGAAATTGTATTGAGAAGTAATCTGTATGGAACTTGTAACGCGTCTATTTGTTTCAAGGGTCCGGGATATGTAACTGCTCAAGACATTATTTTACCACCCTC